TAGAAAGAAGAATTTTATTCTATATTCAGGGTATGAACCTAAAAGCTTAAATTTTAGCTTATCTTTCTGTATTTTGGTGTATGTTGCACTTTGAATTTTGATTTCAATGGATTAGTTTAATTCTAAAAAATATAATAAGAGTAATATTATTACATGATCTATTCTATCAAAATAGCCCTTTAATTCAGGCATCTTATTAAAAATAATTTTATTATTAATGGGAACTATCCATTATTTTATTATAAGGGACATTTGATTTGTTTCTTTTAATTATCGTACCCTACATTTTAATTTTTTATATAAATAAAGAAAATTGTCACTTATCAAAATATTGTCATTTTAGAGGGGGAAGAGAGAATCATACCAGTATTTAAAAGAAACAAAGAGAGAGTTAGTAGTATATAATGCATGTGAGTACTCATGGGTTGGTTAGGTTTCTGTAGTCCAAGTAAAAGGGTATCGTCTATGTGAGGTACAGGGAGTGGTATATAATTAGGTATTGAAAGCAAGGTATATTATGGTTGGAAAAGAAGTAGTTGTAGAAGAGTAATAAGAAAGAGAGGTATATAAGTATTTATATAGTGTAAGGTTTATATATATAGAAGAACAGGATTGTAGTTGTAGTCAAATAGAGTAGTTTAATTAAGATACGAGATATATAGGATTTCAGGAAATCGGAGAGTGAGGGTCATATAAGAATTAGAGTTGATATAGTATAGTAAAGGTTGTATCTTATCCCAAGGACATAGAAGGATTCTCATTATATAAGTATTTATGAGTAGGTAATGGTTATTAGTAGTTAAGAAGTATAAGTAGTATAGATATAGAAGAATATAGATCAATAAATATTTATAGGGGGGTATATATTTATGAGTCGGGGGGGTTATCCGGAGTTGAGAGGGTTAGATATCGTGGGGTATGTCAGGGGTGGGGAGAGGACAATTTATTGGTTCCTTCGATTTTATTCGTGATTTTTAATAAAAGTTTGATTCTTTCTTTAAAATTTAATTTTTAAACTTTATTATATGTAAGTTTTTCTAAAAGGTTTATTTTTCAGTGTTTAATTTTGGATTTTATAAAAAGTTAAAACCAGGGCTTTAATATTTAACTGACAAAAATTGTGCCAGCCGTCGCGGTTATACAATTAGTTAAATTGAATTTTTTTGGTTTAATATTAATATTTATTTATTTATAATTTAAATTTAAATCTTAAGGTGAAATTTTGATTTAATAATTTATTATTGGTTTAGATTGATATATGAAAATCATTAAAAAACTAGGATTAGATACCCTATTATTTTGATTGTAAATTTACTTTAATATTAATAGTTATGTTCTTAAAATTAAAAGAATTTGGCGGTTATTTAATCTTTCTAGAGGAATCTGTCCTTTAATTGATAATCCACGATTGATTTCACTTTTATTTTACTTATATATCGCTGTCATTGAATGTTTTAAAAGAATATTTTCTTAAAATTTTATGAGTTTAATGTTAGGTCAAGATGTAGTTATATAAAAGTAGAGATGGATTACATTAAATTTATTTATGGAAAAGCATTTTTTATTTTGTTTTAAAATTGGATTTAGATGTAATTTTTATAAAATAGTAATTTTGATTTTAGTTCTAATTAATGTACACATCGCCCGTCACTCCCATTATTGAGTTGGGATAAGTCGTAACAAAGTAGTTCTACCGGAAGGTGGATCTGGATATTTCAAATTTTATCATTTAGTGATTTTATTATTTACATTAATAAATTGTGTTGTGCAATTCAACAAAATTTGATTATAATTTATTATTATTTATAATTGTTTATTTTTTTTAATAAAAATATTTTTATTTTTAGTATTTTTAAGAATTAATATAATATTTTTTTTGTACTGTAAAGGTTTTTTATTTATATATATAAAGTATTTTTTATTTAAAGTACCTTTTGCATCAGGGTTTATTAAAATAAATAAATTATTTTGTTTTCTCGAAATTTTAAGATTTAAAATAAAATGTTATTTTCCGTTTTATAGTTATTTATAATTTTATTTTAGAGGTTATATGCTTTTCATTTAGAATGATATCTAGTTTTTTAATAATTGAATTTAATTCATTTTTAATATTGCTTTTTAAAATTTAATTTTTTGAAGTTTATTAAAAAAAAGTTGTTAGGGATAAGCTTAATATCTTTATTAAAAATATATTTTTTAAGATTATTTTTAGGATTGGAAATTTCTTTTAATTTATTTTGTTATAATTATTTTTCTTTAATTATGATTTTTATTTTTTTAATTTATCATTAAAATGTTTTTATAAATTTTTTATTTAAATTAATAATGATATAATTAGTAATTTTGTTAATTTATTAATAGGAATTCGGCAATTTTTATTTTCACCTGTTTAACAAAAACATGGCCTTTTGAGTTTTATATAAGGTCGTACCTGCCCATTGATTAATAATATTAAAAGGCTGCGGTATTTTAACTGTACGAAGGTAGCATAATCATTTGTCTTTTAATTGAAGGCTAGTATGAATGGTTTGATGAAATATAATCTTTCTTTTAATTATTTTTTTGAATTTAATTTTTTAGTTAAAAAGCTAAAATGTTTTTATAGGACGAGAAGACCCTATAGAAGTTTACTAATTTTATAAAATTATATATTTTGATTTTAAATTATTTTTTAAAAGAATGAGTTTTATTGGGGTGATATTAAAATTAAATAAACTTTTAATTTTGTTTTTCATTGATTTATGTTTTTTTGATCCAAAATTTTTGATTAAAAGATTAACTTACCTTAGGGATAACAGCGTAATTTATTTGGAGAGTTCTTATCGATAAATAAGTTTGCGACCTCGATGTTGAATTAAGATAAGAGATGGGTGCAAAATTTCATTTTCTTGGTCTGTTCGACCATTAAATTCTTACATGATTTGAGTTCAGACCGGCGTGAGCCAGGTCGGTTTCTATCCTTATTTTTTTTTGTGTTTTAGTACGAAAGGACCATTCACATTAATTATATTATTAATTTTTAATAAAATTAACTATTTTGGCAGATTAGTGCTATAAATTTAGAATTTATTTATGTGATTTTTTCACAAATAGTAATATTTTTAATTATTTTTTTATTTTTATTAATTATAGTTCTTATTTCTGTGGCTTTTGTGACTTTATTGGAGCGAAGGGTTTTAGGTTATATTCAATTGCGTAAAGGTCCAAATAAAATTGGTTTTATAGGTTTATTACAACCTTTTAGTGATGGTTTGAAATTATTTTTTAAGGAGCAAAGATATTTATATATATCTAATTTTTTAGTTTATTATTTTTCTCCTGTTTTTATATTAATATTATCTTTTAGACTTTGATTACTTTTTCCTTTTTTAGTTAATGTTTATAGATTTAATTTAGGGTTTTTATATTTTTTATGTTGTACTAGTTTAGGTGTTTATGGTGTTTTAATATGTGGTTGATCATCTAATTCAAATTATTCTCTTTTAGGTTCTTTACGTTCTATAGCTCAAACTATTTCTTATGAAGTAAGAATGTCAATAATTCTTTTATGTTTAATTATTTTTGTTTATGATTTTGATTTAATTTATTTTTCTTTTTATCAAAATTATATTTGATTTATATTTTTTTCTATTCCTTTGTTTTTTTGTTGAATTAGTTCTTTTTTAGCTGAAGTTAATCGATCTCCCTTTGATTTTGCTGAGGGTGAGTCTGAATTGGTTTCTGGTTTTAATGTTGAATATAGAAGAGGTGGTTTTGCTTTTATTTTTTTGTCAGAATATATAAATATTATTTTTATAAGTTTATTAACTTCTATCTTTTTTTTGGGTTGTGATTTAAATTCATTTATTTTTTATATTAAAATGGTTTTAGTTATTTTTTTGGTAATTTGAGTTCGTGGCACTCTACCTCGTTTTCGTTATGATAAATTAATATATTTAACTTGAAAGGTTTTTTTACCTATTTCTTTAAATTATTTTATTTTTTATATAGGTTTTATTATATTTATATTTGAGTTCTTATAATCATTTTTCTAAGTTAAGTTGATAGTAGAATTTAACTACTATTTTATATTTTCAAAATATATACTTTTCTAAAGTTTAGTCAACTATTCTGTTAATTTATCTCATATTTTTAATATTATTGGATTTATTATAAAATATAAAAAATATATTGTTGTGATTATTTGACCGGTAGTGATAAATGGTTCTTCTGCTGGTCGTGCCCCAATTCAAGTTAATAAAATAACTATGGTTAAAAATGATCAGAATATTATTTGATTAATTGGATAAAATATATTTCTTTGAAATTTTCTTTTATAAGTTATTGGAATTGCTATTAATATTAAAATAGATAAAATTATTGCTACTACACCTCCTAATTTATTAGGAATTGATCGTAGAATTGCATATGCAAATAGAAAATATCATTCAGGTTGAATATGAATTGGTGTAACTAATGGATTAGCTGGAATGAAATTTTCTGGATCTCCAAGTAGGCGAGGTTCTAATAAGTTTATTAATAAAAATAAATAAATTGCGATAATTATTCCTATAATGTCTTTAATAGAAAAATATGGGTTAAAAGGTATTTTGTCGTATTTTCTATTAATTCCTGTTGGATTGTTTGATCCAGTTTGATGTAAAAATAATAAATGAATTATTGTTAAAGCTGCTAAGATAAAAGGTAATAAAAAATGTAATGTAAAAAATCGAGTTAATGTCGCGTTGTCAATAGAAAATCCTCCTCATAATCATTTTACAATTTCGTTACCTAAATATGGAATTGCTGATATAAGATTAGTAATTACTGTTGCTCCTCAAAAGGATATTTGACCTCATGGTAAAACATAACCTAAAAAAGCTGTAGCTATAATAATAAATAATATAGCTACACCAACTGTTCAAGTTATAAATAATTTATATGAGCCATAATATATTCCTCGTCCAATATGAAGATATAAACAAATAAAAAATATTGATGCACCATTAGCATGTATGTTTCGAAGTAGTCACCCTCTATTAACATCTCGACAAATGTGAATTACTCTATTAAATGCGATATTAACATCAGCAGTATAATGTATTGCTAAGAATAATCCAGTTAAAATTTGGATAATTAGACATATTCCTAGTAATGATCCGAAATTTCATCAAATTGAAATTGATGAAGGTGTTGGTAAATCAAATAAAGATGAATTTATAATTCTAATTAATGGGTGATTTTTACGAATTGGTTTTTTCATAATTCTTTTTTCGTATAGGTCCTTCAAATACATTGGTGATAAAAATTACATAAATTATTGTGATTAATAAATATATGGCTAATATAATTGTAATAATTGATCTTTTTCTATTAAATAGTTTTATTAAAGATATATTTTGTTGATTTTCGATGACTGGGATGATCGAATTTATATTTATGTATATGTCATTTTTTAAAATAGTAATTGAAATTATTATAATTAGTATTGCAATTATGGTTATTTTAGCTGAGAATTTTATAATTTCATTTGAAGCAATTCTTGCTATATATATAAATAGAACTAATATTCCTCCTAATATTACTAATACTAAAATATATGAATATCATGAATATTTTATAATTAAATTTATAATTATAGATAATATTATAGTTAATAAGATTAAATTAAACCCTATTCTTAAAGGGTGTGATATTCCCATTATAATTGTGGATAAAGTAATAATTATTATATAAATTATTTTCATATTCAGCAAGTATTTTATTTAAAATATTAATTTTGGGGATTAAAGATGAGATTCATTTTTCTTTGCTGAAGTTTTAAAGTAAATTAACTATCTATGATTTACAAGATCATTATTTTTATATAAACTATTAAAACTTATTTTTATAAATATTTTTATTTTATGATATATATATATATGTGGTATAGTAGTTTTATGTTCTTTACGTAAACATTTATTACTTACTTTATTAATTTTAGAATATTTGGTGGTTGTAATTTTCTTTTCCTTTTTTATATTTTTAAATTGTTATTTAAGAGAATATTATTTTATTATTATTTTTTTAACATTTTCAGTTTGTGAAGGTGTTTTAGGTTTATCTGTTTTGATTTCAATAATTCGTTGTCATGGTAATGATAATTTAATAAATCTATCTGGTCTAATATGATAAAAATATTTTTAATAATTTCTTTTTTGATTCCATTATGTTTTTTAAAAAATTGAATAATTATAATTAGTTCTATTTTTTTATTTTTTTTTATTTTTATAAATATAAATATAATAACTTTATTTTTTTCTTCTTTAAGTTATGGTTTTATAATAGATATTCTTTCTTCAACTTTAATTTATTTAACTTTTTGAATTTTAGTTTTAATAATTATAGCTAGATATAAAGTTTTAGGTAGTTATATGTCATCAAATTTTATATTAGTTTTAGTATTTTTGTTATTTTTTTTAATTTTATCTTTTTCTACTTCAAATATTTTTATATTTTATTTATTTTTTGAATCAAGATTAATTCCCACTTTATTATTAATTTTTGGTTGAGGTTATCAACCTGAGCGTCTTTCTTCGGGTTTTTATTTATTATTTTATACTCTTTTTGGTTCTTTGCCTTTATTATTGTCTATTTTTTATATTTATAATATTTCTTTTACTATATGTTATAATTTAATATTAATTTCTTATAATTTTTATTTATATTTGGGTTTGATTTTAGCCTTTTTAATTAAAATACCTATAATTTTTTTTCATTTTTGATTACCTAAGGCTCATGTAGAAGCACCTATTTCAGGTTCAATAATTTTAGCCGGCATTCTTTTGAAATTAGGTGGTTATGGTTTAATACGTGTTTTTTCTTTTTTAAAAGGAAACTATTTAATAAATAATACTTTTGTAATTGGTTTAAGATTATTCGGTATAATAATAATTGGTTTTATTTGTTTATTTCAAGTTGATATAAAGTCTTTAATTGCTTATTCTTCAGTTAGTCATATATCTATAGTTATTTGTGGTATTTTTACTTTAAATTATTTGGGAATGTTAGGTGCTTTAATTTTAATAATTGGTCACGGGCTTTGTTCTTCAGGTTTATTTTGTTTGGCTAATATTTTATATGATCGTTCTAATAGACGTAGATTTTATTTTAATAAAGGTTTAATTACTTTGATGCCTTCTTTATCATTTTTTTGATTTATATTTTGTGCTAATAATATGGCTAGACCCCCTTCTTTAAATTTGTTGGGTGAAATTATAATTATTAATTCTCTTATGAGATGAAACAATTATACTTTTATTTTTTTATTTTTTGGTTCTTTTCTTAGATGTTGTTATAGAATTTACTTATATTCAAATACTCAGCATGGTTCTTTATATTCAGGTTTAAAGGGTTTTTATTCTGTCAATGTTCGTGAATATATGTTGTTATTTTTACATTGATTACCATTAAATTTTTTAATTCTAAAAATTGATATTTTTTTAATTTGATTATGTTTGAATAGTTTAAATAGAATAATAATTTGTGGTGTTATAGGTATAAATTTATTTCAGACTTATGAAAAATACTTCATTTTATATATTAAGATCATTTATTTTATTTATTTTTGGATTAATAATAATTTTATTGGGTTTATATCTTCTTTTTTTTGATATTGTTTATTTATTAGATTGAGAATTTATTAGAGTTAATAGTATACTAATAACTTTTACTTTAATTTTTGATTGAATTTCAATATTTTTTTGTGGTTGTGTTTTTTTTATTTCATCAATAGTAATTTTGTATAGTCATTCTTATATAATTAATGATATTAATAAAATTCGTTTTTTATATTTAGTTTTGATATTTATTATATCAATATTTATAATAATTATGAGACCAAATATAATTAGAATTTTAATTGGTTGGGATGGTTTAGGCCTTGTTTCTTACTGTTTAGTAATTTATTTTCAAAATTATAAATCCTATTCAGCTGGTATATTAACTATTTTAACTAATCGGATTGGTGATGTTGCTATTTTATTATCAATTGCTTGAATAATAAATTATGGAAGTTGACATTTTTTTTATTATTTAAATATTTTTAATAGATGGGCTTTTTATTTAATAATTCTTTTGATTTTAGCTGGTTTTACTAAAAGAGCACAGATTCCATTTTCTTCTTGATTACCTGCTGCTATAGCAGCCCCAACACCAGTTTCAGCTTTAGTTCATTCTTCCACTTTAGTTACCGCAGGAGTTTATCTTTTAATTCGATTTAGAGATTTATTATATATATTTAATTGTAATTATTTTTTAATTTTATCTATAATAACTATATTTATATCTGGTTTAGGTGCTAATTTTGAATTTGATTTAAAAAAAATTATTGCTCTTTCTACATTAAGTCAACTAGGTTTAATAATAACTATTTTATTTATGGGTTTCCCTCACCTCTCTTATTTTCATTTATTAACTCATGCTTTTTTTAAAGCATTATTGTTTTTATGTGCTGGTTTAATTATTCACGTTATAAATGATACTCAGGATATTCGTTTCATAGGAGGTTTATCTAATCAATTACCTTTTACTATGACTTGTTTTTGTATTTCTAATATATCATTATGTGGTTTTCCTTATTTATCAGGATTTTATTCAAAGGATTTAATTTTAGAAATTTCATCTTTTAATAGCTCAAATTTTTTTATTTATTTTATTATATACATTTCAGTTGGTTTAACTGTTTCTTATAGAATACGTTTAGTTTATTATTCTATAATTGTCCATTCAAATACTTACACTTGTCAAAATTATATAGAAGATAAATTTATAAATATTTCTATAATTTTTTTAGTTTTAATATCAATTATAAGAGGAAGAATTATTAGATGATTAATTTTTACTACACCCGTTTTTTTAATACTACCATTTTTTATAAAGATTATATCTTTAATTATAATTTTTATGGGGGTTTTTTTAGGTTACGAGTTATCTATTTTTTATTATTCTTCTTTTTCTAATTTTATTAAATTTTATAATATCTCTTCTTTCTTTTCAATAATATGATTTATACCTTCATTTAGAACATATTTTTTAAGAAAAACTTTCTTAAATTATTCTTATAATCTTAATAGGAACCTTGAAGTAGGTTGGGGTGAGTTTGTTTTCTCAAAACTATCTTTTTTCTACGTAGTAGTTTTGAGAAAATTAATACAGTTTTTTTATTACAATAATTTGAAGATTTATATAATATCTTTTTTTTTATTTATTTTTATATTTATTATTTATTAATTCAAATAGCTTAAATTTAAAGCGTGATATTGAAGATATCAATATAAGTTTTTACTTTTTGAATATTTATAGAATATATTAATTCTTTTATTCATTGAAAATGAATTGTTTTATTTTAAACTATATAAAATAAGAGAAAAACGGAATTTAACCGCTTTAAAAGATAGTTAGCGGCTTCTTTTAGTTACAACCTTCTCTTTTAACTAGATTTTTTAATCAATAATTTCATTAACAGTGAAATACCTCTATTTTGGTTTTAGTTAAAAGCACGGAGTTTAATACTCTATATTTAGGTCGAAACTAAGTGTAATTTTTACTTCTTTGCTTTGAGGAAAATTATATATATAATAATTTATAATTGCAAATTAAATGTTATTTTTTAACTACATCCCCTTTAATTTCTTCATTCTAGAATTCCGTTTTTTCATTCATGATATAATCCCACTATTAGGATAATAATAAATGTTGATGTTACAATAAATCATATGTATAGTTCACTTATTTGAATTATTTTAATTGTTGGTAAAATAATAACAATTTCTACATCGAAAATTAAAAAGATTATAGCTACTATAAAGAATTGTATTGAAAAAGGTATTCGTGATGATCTTTTTGGATCAAATCCACATTCAAATGGTGTTATTTTTTCACGGTTATTTTTTCTTTTTTTTGAAATTGTAGAGCAGATTATTATTAATAATAATCTGATTATTATGCTTAATGTAATTGATAATATAATTTTGATGATTATTTTTTCTTATTTTAAGACCTTTTAATTGGAAGTTAAATATACTTTTTATACTAAAAAAATAACTACCTCACCAGTAAATAGAAATATATAAAAATAGTCATACTACGTCGACAAAATGTCAGTATCATGCGGCTGCTTCAAATCCAAAATGATGTTTTCTTGAAAAATGAAATTTTATTGTCCGGATTAAACAAACTAATAAAAATGTTGTCCCGATGATTACATGAATCCCATGAAATCCTGTTCTTATAAAGAAACATGATCCATATACTGAATCTCTAATAGTAAATGGTGATTCAATATACTCATATGCTTGTAAAATAGTAAAATAAATACCTAGAATTACTGTTAAAAATAATCCTTTAACTGTTTGTCTATGATTTATATTTATAATTCTATGATGTGCTCATGTAATGGTAATTCCTCTTGATAATAAGATTGTTGTATTAAGAAGGGGAATATCCATAGGATTGAAAGTTTTAATTCCTTTTGGAGGTCATGTTATTCCAATTTCAATTGTAGGTGCTAGTCTTCTATGAAAGAATCCTCAAAAGAATGATACAAAGAAGAATACTTCTGAGATAATAAATAAGATTATTCCTCATTTTAGTCCATTTGTTACTATAATTGTGTGTTTTCCTTGATATGTACCCTCTCGTACAATATCTCGTCATCATTGGATTATTGTTAAAATTAAAATTAAAATTCCTATTATTATTAATATTGGATTTTTTATATGAAATCATATAACTATTCCTGAAGTTAATGTTATGGCTCCAATTGATCCTGTTAAAGGTCAAGGTCTTGGGTCAACTAAATGGAAAGGGTGATTTTGTTTTTTCATAATTTACTTCACTTGAATATAAGGTTGTTAAAATTGAGAATACATATGCTTGAATAATAGCTACGGCCGTTTCAAATAATATTAGTATAATTTGAATTGTTATTAATATTATAACAATAATTGTAGCTGTTTCGTTTCTTGTGGTATTGTTTCCTAACAATCTCATAAGTAAATGTCCAGCAATTATGTTAGCTCTTAATCGAACTGCTAATGATCCTGGTCGAATAATATTTCTAATAGTTTCAATGCATACTATAAATGGTATTAATACACCTGGAGTTCCTACAGGAATTAGATGTCTAAATATGTGTTGTGTTTTTTTAATTCATCCAAATATTATAATTGATATTCATAATGGAATTGATAAAGCTAATGAAAAAATAAGATGGCTTGATCTTGTAAAAATATAAGGTAATAATCCTATTAAATTATTTACTATAATAAATATAAAAATTGATGTTATTATAAGTGTTAAACCTTCACTTTTTATTAAAAGAGTTTTAAATTCTTTATGAAGAGTTATATAAATTAAATTAATTATTTTATAATAACGTGATCTTATAATTCAATATGAATATGGAAATATAATTATAATTATAAAAGTTCTTATTCAATTTATTGAATAATTTATTGATGTGGAAGGATCAAATGTTGAAAATAAATTTGTTATCATTTTCAATTTATTTCTTTAAAATTTTTTTCTTTATTTTCTATTTTTGTTATATAATTTTTATTAAAATATATTAAAGTGTTAATAATAATAATTGTAATAATGAATATAATTATTAATGATAATCAAGACAATGGTGCTATTTGTGGTATAGAAAAATATTAATTATTTAATTTTTTAAGTTTGACAAACTTATGTTTTTTATAAACTAATTTTTCCATTAAGAGTGTTCGTAAATTACTATAAATTGGTTTAAGAGACCATTGCTTAACTTTCAGCCACTTAATGAATTATTTTTTAATCATTCGATGAATTGTTTAGTAGTTACACTTTCAATGGTGATGGGTATAAATCTGTGATTGGCCCCACAAATTTCAGAGCATTGTCCATATATTAATCCAGGACGATTGATAAATATTGATCCTTGATTTAGTCGTCCGGGGATGGCATCAATTTTAATTCCCAATGAAGGGATAGTTCATGAATGTAAAACGTCAGTTGCAGTTACTAAAATTCGAATTTGATTGTTAATAGGTAATACAATTCGATTATCTGTTTCTAATAGTCGGAATTCATTTTTTAAAATTTCATTAGTTGGTTTTATATATGATTCAAATTCAATATTTTTAAAATCGGAATATTCATATCTTCAATATCATTGGTGTCCAATTGCTTTAATTGTAATGGTTGGGTTTTTTGTTTCATCTATTATATATAAGATTCGTAATGAGGGCAATGCAATTAAAATTAAAATTATAGTTGGAAGAATTGTTCAAATAATTTCAATTATTTGGTTTTCTATTATAAATCGATTAATTTTTTTATTAAAAAGTATTTTAATTATAATTCATGCAATTAATGTTGTAATTATAATTAAAATAATTATGGTATTGTCATGGAAAAAGATTAATTGTTCTATTAAAGGTGAATTAGCTTCTTGTATATTAATTTGAGATCATTTAGCAATTTCTAAAGAAAGATAATTCTTTATAAATGAATCTTAAATTCATTGCATATTTTCTGCCACATTAGAATTTGAAAGCAATGGGTATTTCGTTATAAGAGTGTTCAGCAGGTGGGTAACTTTGTAATCATTCAATTCTTGAATTTAGATTTAAAATAAATATAATTTTTCGTTTAGCAATTATTCTTTCTCATATAATAAAGATAAATATTATAGTACCTAAAATTGAAATTGTTGATCCAATTGATGAAACAATATTTCATGATATATATATATCTGGGTAATCGGAATATCGTCGGGGTATGCCACTTAATCCTAGGAAATGTTGTGGGAAAAATGTTGTATTTACTCCAATAAATATTGTGAAAAATTGTGTTTTTAATCATTTTGGATTTATTGTTATTCCTGTAAATAATGGGTATCATTGAATGAATCCTGCTATAATGGCGAATACAGCTCCTATTGATAAAACATAGTGGAAGTGAGCTACAACATAGTATGTATCATGTAAAATAATATCAATTGAGGAGTTTGCTAAAACAATACCAGTTAGTCCCCCAATAGTAAATAAGAATACAAATCCTAATGTTCATAATGTAGATGGTGAATAATTGATTATTGATCCGTGAATAGTTGCTAATCAACTAAAAATTTTAATTCCAGTTGGAATTGCAATGATTATAGTTGCTGATGTGAAATATGCTCGTGTGTCTACATCTATTCCTACTGTAAATATGTGATGAGCTCATACAATAAATCCTAATAATCCAATTGCGATTATAGCATAAATTATACCAGTTGATCCAAATGCATTTCTTTTTCCTCTTTCCTGTCTAATAATATGAGAAATGATACCAAATCCTGGTAAAATTAAAATATATACTTCTGGATGTCCAAAAAATCAAAATAAATGTTGGTATAATACTGGATCTCCTCCACCAGCTGGGTCAAAAAATGATGTATTTAAGTTACGATCAGTTAATAATATAGTAATAGCTCCCGCCAATACTGGTAATGATAATAATAATAATAAGGCAGTGATTCCTACTGATCATACAAATAGGGGGATTTTTTCACTTGTTATACCTTCTGTTCGTATATTAATAATTGTTGAAATAAAGTTTACTGCTCCTAAAATTGAAGATACACCGGCTAAATGTAATGAAAAAATAGCTAAATCTACGGATGCACCTCTATGGGCTATATTTCTCGATAAAGGTGGGTATACTGTTCATCCAGTACCTGCTCCTGTACCAACTATTCTACTTATTAATAATAATGTAATTGATGGTGGTAAAAGTCAAAATCTTATATTATTTATTCGGGGAAATGCTATATCAGGTGCTCCAATTATTAAAGGTACTAATCAGTTACCAAAACCCCCAATTATAATTGGTATAACCATGAAGAAAATCATAATAAATGCATGAGCTGTTACAATAACATTATAAATTTGATCATTTCCAATAAATGATCCTGGTTGTCCTAATTCAATTCGAATAATTCATCTTATTGATATTCCAATTATACCAGATCATATACCTAGTATAAAATATAATGTCCCAATGTCTTTATGATTTGTTGAAAATATTCATTTGTTCAATTTTTGATAAAGTGTCTGATGTGTTAAGTTGTAAACTGTAAATTTATATAAGAATTTTTAATTCCTTTATCAGGTTTTATAGTCAATAAATGATATTAGACTGCAATTCTAAAGTAGTATTTTACTAAAACCTATATAATTTATTATATATATTTAACTTTGAAGGTTAAAAGTTTTTTTAACTTAAGGTTTTATAATATATTAATAATTATTGTTATTGGTAATATTATATTAATAATAAATCTGTATATATAATTTGTTTTTATATTAATATTTTTATTATTTCATTTGTTTATTGTTCTTCTACTTATAATTATTGGGGCTATTATTCGTATATAATAAAAGAGTGTAATTATTGATGATATTATTAAAATTATAATTGTAAATATTGAATTTGTTCTAATTAAAGATTGAATCACTAATCATTTTGGCATAAATCCGATAAATGGGGGTAGCCCCCCTAATCTTAATATTATAATTAATATATTTATTTTTTCTATTTGTGTTTTTATATTTATATTAATTTGATTAATATAATTAATTGATTTTTTAGAAAATACTTCGACCAATAAAATAATAATTAATGAATAAATAATTAAATATTTAATTCATATTTCTCTATCGTATTTTATACATATAGTTAATCATCTTATATGATTAACTGATGAGAATGCTATGATTTTTTTAATTGAAGTCTGATTAATTCCTCCAATAGCTCCGATAATAGCTCTTATAATTGATCATGTTCTAATAATTAATGAATTATTAATTGTGTTACTTAAAATAAATATAGGTGCTACTTTTTGTCATGTTATAATAATTATGCAATTATTTCATCTTATTTTATTTATAATATTAATAAATCATATATGTACTGGGGCTATTCCTATTTTTATTATTATTCTAATAGTAATAATGTTTATTATTAATGTATTTACTATTTCTTCTTTAATTATAATTAAAGGATTTATAATAATTATAAAAATAAAAATTATTGATCTTATTCTTTGAATCAAAAAATATATTATTTTTGATTCTGAAGATAAGTAGTTTTTATTATTTTCTATTATTGGAATAAATGATATTATATTAATTTCTAATCCCATTCATATTCTAAATCAATTTTCTGATCTGATTACTATTATGGTTGAAATAATTAAAGTAATTATTATTAATATTTTTGTTGAAATTTTAATTAT